AGGTTTATGTTTACACTAGTGTAATTAACACATTTTAATTCGCAAGTTTATTTTATTTACTACTCGGGGTTCTTCCTGTTTCCGGGGGGTTTACAGGAGTGTTAAGGATCTCACGAGTTTGGGGGGTAGGGGGGTTTAACCGTAAAACCCCGGGGGGATATTTTACTGATACCTTACTGGCATGTTTCGAGTAAGCTGATTTTTTTATATTTTTTTATGCTCGTGAAAACAGTTGTGCAAGATTTTAAGGCAAGTCTTTTCGACATTCAATAACATTTTTTCAAAGCAAGTGAAATTGTCCTACCTTATTTAATCTATCCACTTTTTTACACTGTGAAATGCCTGTTGAAAGGATAAAAGGAAAAAAGAAACCCCTTGCACGCTGGAATAAACGCTCGGCTTGCTGGGTAACGAGTCGATTGTTTAACGCCATTAACTTATGCAAGCGTCGATGAACGTGTGGGGATTGTATTCAAGTAAATGGCCCTGAAATAGGAACCAAATGCCAGGAATAATTCATTTTGTGAAACCCCCACAATAACTGTCCTTGACCTTCAATAAGATCATGCATTAAGGTATCAACGTAGATGGTCGGTTCTTACTGTGCACGCCGTTTGGTTTAACATAAAATGTTGAATAAAGGTGTATCTGTTGAAATAATACCTATTTTAGGCTAGAGCATGGCATATATTATTGAAGGTTCATTACACAGTTGTTCTTATGTCTACTTTATGAGTACTTTTAATACTAAACAAGAATGCATTCACATCATGTATTGATTTAAATCACATTACTATATTATTTAAATCACATTACTATATTATTTAAATCACATTACTATATTATTTAAATCACATTACTATATTAAACATTAATGTATTATTGCTGTTGCTGTTCAGCTTATGTCATCTGTATGTTCGCATTCGTCCTACATGGGCGTGATTGGATATAGTTAAATGTCCAGACATTGTATATAAAATTTGTATAAAATTATGATTGTGTGTTTAAAATTGTAAATTTTAATTACTGTATTGGCGTAAAATATTAAATTATAAAATATTGTGTGGTGGAATGTATGCTCAAAAAGTAGTTTAATTTAGAATTCTAGCTTTGGGAGTTAGAGGCGGGAGTTAAAATCTCCTCTTTTTGAGTACTAAGGGGGATTTCAACCTCCGGCATCCGGCTTACAAGACCGGCGTTCTAGTCTCTGAACTATTAGTACATCGTCATTCGAGGACTTTATTTTCAGCTCAGCCGGCCGCTGGTATTAAGAATAGGAAGAGTGAAAAGTACAGGACGGATGCGACTTGGCCGATGATGATGAAGGGGTGTTCTACGGGCATTCCCCCGATCCAGGTAAGAATTACTACGTCGGCAATTAAAGCCCAGAATAGGAATTGGGTTAAGGGGCGGAAAGTCAGGGCTCGTTGTTTGGAAGTATGGAGGATTGGAACTAGTATAAGAACCAGAATTGAGGCTAGTAATGCGAGAACGCCCCCTAGCTTATTTGGAATTGATCGTAGGATGGCGTAGGCAAATAAGAAGTATCATTCAGGCTTAATGTGTGGTGGGGTAACGAGAGGGTTAGCTGGGGTGAAGTTGTCCGGGTCTCCTAGTAAGTTGGGTGAGAAGAGTGCTAGGGATGTTAGTGCAAGGAGAAGGGCTGCGAAACCTAGTAGGTCTTTGTATGAAAAATATGGGTGGAAGGAGATTTTATCTGCATCAGAGTTAAGGCCTAGGGGGTTGTTTGAGCCTGACTCGTGGAGGAAGAGAAGATGCAAGAGTGTAGCGGCCGCAATTACAAACGGAAAGAGGAAGTGGAACGCAAAGAAGCGGGTAAGGGTGGCGTTGTCTACGGAGAAGCCTCCTCAAATTCATTGGACAAGGGTGTTTCCGATATAGGGGACGGCAGATAGGAGGTTAGTGATGACGGTGGCCCCTCAGAAGGATATTTGTCCTCAAGGAAGGACGTAGCCAACGAAAGCTGTTATTATAACTAGGAGAAGGAGGATGACTCCAATGTTTCAAGTTTCTTTGTAGAGGTAGGAGCCGTAGTAGAGTCCTCGTCCGATGTGGGCATAAATGCAGATAAAGAAAAAAGAGGCCCCATTGGCATGTATATTACGGATTAGTCAGCCGTAGTTTACGTCTCGGCAGATGTGAGCCACAGATGAAAAGGCTGTGGCGATATCTGATGTATAGTGTATGGCTAGGAATAGGCCTGTAAGGATTTGTGCAATAAGGCAGAGTCCAAGTAGCGAGCCAAAGTTTCACCAGACTGAGATGTTGGAGGGGGCTGGAAGGTCTACTAGTGCATCGTTTGCGATTTTTAGGAGGGGGTGTGTTTTGCGGAGGCTGGCCATTAAATAAGGTTTTTGTAGTTGAAGTACAACGATGGCTTTTCAAGTCATAATTCCTGGTTAGAGTCCTGGCAGAAACCATGTCTTTCATTATTGTTTGTCTTTTGATGTGTTGAGTCATGGGGGCGATTGCGGTTGCTTCTAACCCCTCTCCTTTTTATGGTGCCCTTGGGTTGGTAATAGCGGCAGGAGTGGGGTGTGGGATTCTTGTAGAATATGGAAGCCCTTTTTTGGCTTTGATTCTGTTTTTAATTTATTTAGGGGGCATGCTAGTTGTATTTGCTTATTCTGCGGCTTTGGCTGCGGAGCCTTATCCGGAATCTTGGATGAATCCTGGGGTTTTGGCTTATATGGTTTGTTATGTGGTGGGTGTGATTGGGGTGTCCAGTAAGTATTGGGACGGGTGAGTTGGCGACCTTTCTGGCTCAGCCGACGAATGAGGACCTTTTACTGTTATACGTGCAGATCATGATGGAGTAGCGGTGATATATTCGGAGGGTGGGTGAATATTGGTCGTGGGGGCCGGGGTTCTTCTTTTGACTTTGTTTGTAGTCTTGGAGTTGACTCGAGGGTTGAGTCGGGGGACTCTTCGGGCTGTCTAGATAAAGAAGATTAATAGAGTGAATATCATGGTGATGAGGAACAAGATAAGATATGTCTTTACTAGTCCTCGCTGGGTATTGCTTGTTGAGGTAATAAGTGGGTTATTAAGATTAGCTGTGGCTTTCGGGCCTGTTTTTTCTAATCAAGTTTGGTCAATTATTTGACTTGCGATAGATTGACCTATTCCCAGGGTTATTGCGGGGGGGAAGCGGTGTATAATTGTAGGGAAGAAGCCAAGTATGTTTGAGAACCGGAAGGTGGGGAGGTGGGGGGTGGGCTTGAATTGTTTGCTTGTCAGGGATGCGAGTTCTAGGGCAGTTATTAGTCCAAGAATTGTAACGGTTAAAGCGGCTAGTTTAAGCAAGGGGGGTATGGATATCACTGGTGTTTTTAGTGGAATTAAGTTAGAGGTGATTAGAAGGCCGGTTACAATGCTTCCTCAAGCTAAACGTTTGATAGGGTTGAGGACTGCAGGATTGTTTTCATTGATGGGGGGTAGTGCGTTAAAGCGGGGGCGGCCTATTGAGACAAAGTAAATGACACGTAAACTATAGATTGCCGTAAAGGAAGTAGCTAGGAGGGTTAAGGTAAGGGCCCAGGCGTTTAGGGATGAGGTGTTGAGGGCTTCAATAATTGCATCTTTGGAGAAGAAGCCAGCTAGGAAGGGAGTGCCTGTGAGGGCCAGGCTTCCGAGGGTAAGACAGGTAGAGGTAAAAGGGGTGAGGTGGTGTATGCCCCCTATTTTGCGAATATCTTGTTCATCATTTAAGCTGTGAATAATAGAGCCGGAGCATAGGAATAGTATTGCTTTGAAAAAGGCGTGGGTGCAGATATGAAGGAATGCTAGTTGGGGTTGGTTTAGTCCGATTGTTACTATTATTAGGCCTAATTGGCTAGATGTTGAGAATGCAACAATTTTTTTGATATCATTTTGGGTTAAAGCGCATGTTGCTGTAAATAGTGTGGTTAGGGCTCCAAGGCATAGGCAGGTGGTGAGGGCTGTAGTGTTGTTTTCTAAAAGGGGGCTCATTCGTACTAGGAGAAAAATGCCTGCAACGACCATAGTGCTGGAGTGAAGTAGGGCGGATACTGGCGTGGGGCCTTCTATGGCGGCTGGGAGCCAAGGGTGTAGTCCGAATTGGGCGGACTTGCCTGTGGCAGCTACGATCAGTCCGAGGAGGGGGTAGGTAAGGTCGAAGTTTTTAGCGGTTACAAAGATTTGCTGTAGTTCTCAGGAGTTAAGATGGGAGACTAATCAAGCTATTGCAAAAATTAGACCAACATCTCCTACTCGGTTATAAATGACTGCTTGTAGGGCTGCGGTGTTTGCATCTGCTCGGCCATATCACCAACCAATTAGGAGGAATGACATGATCCCAACACCTTCTCATCCGATAAAAAGTTGGAAGAGGTTGTTTGCTGTGACTAGGATAATTATTGCAATTAGGAATACTAAAAGGTACTTAAAGAATCGGTTCATGTTAGGGTCGGCGTGTATATATCATGAAGCAAATTCTAGAATTGATCATGTAACATATAGGGCGACGGGTGTGAAGATAATAGAATAGAGGTCAAATTTTAAGCTGAGGTTTACGTCAAAAGTTGATGTATTCATTCAGTTTGATGAGGAGATAATGGTCTCTGCTCCCTCGTTGAGGAATAGGGAAAGGGGGAGAAGGCTTACGAAAAAGGCTAGTTTTACGGCTAATTTTACGTGTGTGAGGGCTCAGTCTTCTTTTCGGGGGAGAGGGTTAAGGGTTGTCAGCACGGGGAAAAATAGTAGGGAAAAAATTATAAGTAGGCTGGATGTTATAATGACGGAAGTGGTGTGCATAACTGCCACTTGGAGTTGCACCAAGAGTTTTCGGTTCCTAAGACCGACGGATGAACTATTATCCTTTGGGAGTAGCTTCGGGGATAGTCCCGGAGTTCAACCGAGATAATGAAACTTAGCAGGGTTCATCTGTTATGCGAACCTTCCTCGGTGGACAAGGGGACTTTAACCCCTATTTTTAGAATCACAATCTAGTGTTTTTGTTCAAACTATGTCTACAGTAGGTTCAACCTCAGATTAGTTCGGGTTTGAAAATAAGGAGGAGGAGCGGGAGGAGGTGGAGGGCTATGAGTAAATGTTCTCGTGAGTGGGAGGGGTCGAGGCCAATGATGTGTGAGGGGAGGGGACCTCGTTGGGTTATTAAGAATATGTAGAGGGAATAGCTTGCGGTAATAAGAGTTCCCCCTCCGGTTAACACAATTGTTCATCATGATCAGTTAAATAAAGAGGTGATAATTATTAACTCCCCTATTAGGTTGGGTAGTGGGGGGAGTGCAAGGTTAGCAAGGCTTGCGAAGAATCATCAGGCTGTTATTAGGGGGAGGATAATTTGTAGGCCACGTGCTAGGAGTATAGTTCGGCTGTGTGTTCGTTCGTAGTTTGTATTAGCTAGGCAGAATAGGGCGGAGGATGTTAGTCCGTGAGCAATTATGAGGATTAAGGCTCCTGTGAATCCTCAGGGGGTCTGGATGAGGATGCCTCCTACTACCAGGCCCATGTGGCTTACTGAGGAATATGCGATTAGAGACTTTAGGTCGGTTTGGCGTAGGCAGATTGAGCTTGTTATGATTACTCCCCATAGTGCGAAGATAAGGAAGGGGTAGCTTAGTTCTTTGGTAAGTGGGTCTAGTATAACAATTATTCGTATCATGCCATATCCGCCTAGTTTTAAGAGAACTGCAGCAAGTACTATTGAGCCTGCAACAGGGGCTTCGACGTGTGCTTTGGGTAGTCATAGGTGAACTCCATATAGTGGTATTTTGACGAGAAATGCTAGTAAGCAGCCTGCTCATCATAGCTTATCAGCATAAGATAATAGATGGAGGGAGTGGGTAAACGGTAGTGTTAGTAGAGAGAGTGTCCCGGTGTAGTTTTGGAGAAGTAGGAGGGCAATAAGTAGAGGGAGGGAGCCCGCTAGGGTGTAAAATAGGAAATACACCCCTGCGTTGAGACGTTCTGTTTGATTTCCTCAGCGGGTGATAAGGATCAGGGTTGGAATAAGGGTTGCTTCAAATATTACATAAAACATAATTAATTCGGTTGCGCCGAAGGCTAAAATGAGGAAAATTTGAAGGGACGTTAGTAGTGTAATGTACATGCGTTGGCGGTTAATTGGTTCCGTTGCTGTGTGGTTTTGACTTGCTAAAATTATTAGTGGGAGAAGTCAGCACGTGAGGACAAGCAGAGGTGTAGATAGAGGGTCTGTGGCTATAAATGAGCTTAGGGCGGATCAGCCTGTTTCTATAGCATGTTTTAGTCATGAGAGGCTGATTAGTGCAATAAGTATACTGTGGCCAAGTGTTGTAGGTCACAGTCATTTAGCTGGGGTTAGTCAGGTGGTTGGAATAAGCATTAAAGTGGGGAGGAGAATTTTTAACATTGTAGTAGGTTAAGGTTTTTGAGATGATCGGTTCCGTGAGTACGGGCTGTTGCTACTAGGAGGGCAAGTCCTGCACTTGCTTCGCAGGCTGAGAAAGCTAGTAGAAGTATGGGGGCTGTGCATAAGCTTGTGGAGTTTAGTTGAACAGTTCAGAGGGAGAGGGCAATGAATAGAGAGAGTATTATACCTTCTAAGCATAAGAGGGCGGAGAGAAGGTGGGTTCGGTGAAATGCCAGGCCTGTGAGGCCTAGGATGAAGGCGGATGAAAAAGTGAAGTGCACGGGGGTCATTGGGAGATTATGGGGTTTAACCATAAGTGCTTGAGCCGAAATCAAGGGTTTTATTTAAACTAATCGCCAACTCAGCTCAATCTAAGCCGCCTTGGAGTCATTCGTAGATAAGCCCCAAGGTGAGGAGGGCTAGGACGATGGAAGCTCATAGGAATGTAAGTGTAGGGGAGGTCAGTTGATCTCCTCAGGGAAGTGGTAGAAGAAGGGCAATTTCTAAGTCAAATAAAAGAAATAAGATAGCGACGAGGAAAAATCGCAGGGAGAATGGAAGTCGGGCTGTCCCTAGGGGATCAAAACCGCATTCATAGGGAGATAGTTTTTCATGGTCTGGGTTTATTAAGGGCAGCCAAAAGGACAAGATGGCTAAAGCAACCGACAGGGTGAGAGCAATAGTGACGACAGTTGAGACCAGGTTCATTATCTTTCCTTGGGTTTTAACCAAGACCGGGTGATTGGAAGTCACTTATACTTAATTTAATACTAGAAAGATTAAGAGCCTCATCAATAGATAGAGATGTATAAGAAAAGTCAAACAACATCTACAAAATGTCAGTATCAAGCAGCTGCTTCGAATCCAAAGTGATGTTCGGATGTAAAGTGGTAGTGGATTTGTCGTAGTAAGCATACGGTTAGGAAGATGGAGCCAATAATAACATGTAGGCCGTGGAAGCCGGTAGCCACGAAGAAAGTTGAGCCGTAAACACCATCTGCGATTGTGAAGGGGGCCTCGTAGTATTCTATGGCTTGTAGGAATGTGAAGTAGAAGCCTAGGAGAATTGTTAATGTGAGTGATTGAATGGCTTGTTTTCGCTCCCCTTCTATGATGCTATGGTGGGCTCAGGTTACTGTTACCCCCGATGCAAGGAGTACAGCTGTGTTGAGTAGGGGAACTTCGAAAGGGTCCAGGGTAGTAATGCCCGTAGGAGGTCAGCAGCCCCCTAGTTCGGGAGTAGGGGCGAGGCTTGAGTGGTAGAAGGCCCAGAAGAAGCCTAAGAAGAAAAAGACTTCTGATGTGATGAAGAGGATTATACCGTACCGGAGACCTTTCTGTACAGGGGGTGTATGGTGGCCTTGGAATGTACCTTCTCGAACGATATCTCGTCATCATTGGAATATTGTTAAGATTAGAAGGGTTGAACCTAAAACAATGAGTGTTGTGGAGTGGAAGTGGAATCAAATTGCAAGCCCTGAGGTTATCAGTAGGGCAGCAACTGCCCCTGTTAGGGGCCAAGGGCTTGGGTCAACTATATGGTATGCGTGTGCTTGATGTGCCATTAAATGTTTTCTTGTAGGTAAAGTGTTAGTAATAGAACAAAGACGTAGGCTTGGATCATTGCTACGGCTACTTCCAGTAGTGTAAGTAAAACTAGGACCGTTGTTGTGAGAATGGCTACGGTAGGCATTAAGGGTAGGAGTACGAATGCAGCTGTGGAAATTAGTTGGATGAGTAGGTGACCAGCTGTTAGGTTGGCAGTTAATCGCACGCCTAGTGCCAAGGGTCGAATAAATAGGCTAATTGTTTCGATAATAATTAGCATAGGGATTAAGAGGTTAGGGGTTCCTTCTGGCAGAAGGTGGCCTAGGGCATGGTTTGGTTGATTTCGTATACCGATAATTACAGTGGCTAGTCAAAGGGGGACTGCGAATCCTAGGTTGAGGGATAGTTGGGCAGTAGGAGTGAAAGTGTAGGGCAGGAGCCCTAACATGTTTAGTGAAATTAAAAAGAGTATTAAGGAAGCCAGGAGGGTGGCTCATTTATGACCCGCTACGTTTAAGGGCAGGAGTAGTTGGTGGACGAAGCGGTTGATGAATGCGCTTTGAAGGGTCAGAAGGCGGTTGTTTAGTCATCGGGTCGTTAGTGTGGGGTAGAGAATAGATGGAAAGATGAGTGCTAGTGCAATTAGGGGGATTCCTAAATATGTTGTGCTTATAAATTGGTCAAAAAAGCTTAGGCTCAAGGTCAGTTTCAGGGGGTTTTTTCTAGTTTTTGAGGTTTCAGGGATGCAGGTTGGTGGGGGAAGGTGTGGGTTATTACTTTTTTTGGAAAAAAGGCCAGGAAAACTACTCAGGCAAAGAGTAGTGTGCCGAATCAGGGTAGTGGAAGAAGTTGGGGCATGTCGCTAAAGGTGGGCGGTAATCACCAACTTCTAGCTTAAAAGGCTAGTGCTACTCCTTATTTAGCTTTTTAGCGAGGCGTCTTGAAGTATAAACGAAGACCAGTTTTCAAAGTGCTCTAGGGGTACGACTTCAACAACAATTGGTATGAAGCTGTGGTTTGCACCGCAGATTTCTGAGCATTGTCCGTAGAATACCCCTGGTCGGGATGTAATAAAAGCTGTCTGATTTAGACGGCCTGGGACGGCGTCTATTTTGACTCCTAGGGCTGGCACTGTTCATGAGTGAAGTACATCTTCGGCAGAGACTAACACTCGAACTGGGGAGTCTAAGGGGACAACTATGCGGTGGTCGGCTTCTAGAAGGCGGAATTGACCAGGGGTCAGGTCTTGCGTGGGGATTATATATGAGTCAAACCCAAGGTCTTCATAGTCGGTATATTCATAACTTCAGTATCATTGGTGGCCCATGGCTTTGATTGTAATATGGGGGTCGTTGATTTCGTCTATTAGGTAGAGGATGCGAAGAGAGGGAAGTGCAATAAGGATGAGGACTACCGCAGGGAGAATTGTTCAAATAATTTCGATTTCTTGGGAGTCTAAAATGTATTTATTGGTTAGTTTAGTGGAAACTATGGCTACAATAATATAAAGAACTAATGTGCTGATAAGGAAGACAATTATTAAGGCGTGATCGTGGAAATGTAGAAGTTCTTCTATTACTGGTGAAGCTGCATCTTGTAAGCCAAGTTGTGTGGGATGTGCCATTGTAGGTTAAGACACGCGGGGTTTGAACCCGCAATTTCGTCTTGACAAGGCGATGTAGTAGCCGCGTTTTACTAGTGTCTTATAAAGAAAGTGGCAGAACGGTTATGTGGTTGGCTTGAAACCATCATACGGGGGTTCAATTCCTCCCTTTCTCGTTTAGTATGATCGGATTTGAACAAATGCAGGTTCCTCAAATGTGTGATACGGCGGGGGGCAGCCGTGGAGTCATTCTACATTAGTCATGGTTAGTTCTACTGCCAGGACTTCACGTTTAGAGGCGAATGCTTCTCAGATAATAAACAGAAACATAATTACTGCTACAAGAGAGACTATAGAGCCGATAGAGGAAATGGTGTTTCATAGGGTGTAGGCGTCTGGGTAGTCCGAGTATCGACGAGGCATTCCGGCCAGTCCTAGGAAATGTTGGGGGAAGAAAGTAAGGTTTACACCCACAAACATAATACCAAAGTGGATTTTTGTTCAAGTGCTGTGTAGGGTGTAGCCTGTGAATAGTGGGAATCAGTGTACAAAGGCAGCTACGATGGCAAATACGGCTCCTATTGAAAGTACGTAGTGGAAGTGGGCAACTACGTAGTATGTGTCGTGTAGGACGATATCTAGTGAAGAGTTGGCTAGGACAATTCCTGTTAAGCCTCCTACTGTAAAGAGGAAAATAAATCCAAGGGCTCATAGAAGAGGGGTTTCTCATTTAATGGTCCCTCCATGGAGTGTGGCTAATCAGCTAAAGACTTTTACACCGGTAGGAATTGCAATAATCATAGTGGCTGACGTAAAATATGCACGTGTGTCCACGTCTATTCCAACTGTAAACATATGATGTGCCCATACGATAAACCCTAGAAGACCAATTGCTATTATGGCTCAAACCATACCCATATAGCCGAATGGTTCTTTTTTCCCAGAGTAGTATGCAACGATATGAGAGATTATTCCGAAGCCGGGTAGAATTAAAATATAGACTTCTGGGTGACCGAAAAATCAGAATAAGTGTTGGTATAAAATGGGGTCCCCTCCTCCGGCTGGGTCAAAGAAGGTAGTATTAAGATTACGGTCCGTTAGGAGCATTGTAATGCCGGCGGCAAGAACAGGGAGGGATAGAAGTAGTAGTACTGCTGTAATTAGGACAGCTCATACAAATAAAGGTGTCTGGTACTGAGAAATGGCGGGGGGTTTCATGTTGATGATGGTTGTGATAAAGTTAATTGCTCCTAAAATTGATGAAATGCCTGCTAAGTGTAATGAGAAGATGGTTAAATCTACAGATGCACCTGCATGGGCCAGGTTTCCAGCCAGGGGCGGGTAAACTGTTCAACCAGTACCAGCACCAGCTTCTACTCCAGAAGAGGCTAGAAGAAGCAGGAAAGATGGGGGGAGAAGCCAGAAGCTTATATTATTTATTCGAGGGAATGCTATGTCTGGGGCACCGATTATTAGGGGGATAAGTCAGTTTCCGAAGCCTCCAATCATGATTGGCATTACTATAAAGAAAATTATTACGAAAGCATGTGCTGTAACAATTACGTTATAAATCTGGTCGTCGCCGAGCAGGGCTCCTGGTTGGCTCAGCTCAGCTCGAATAAGTAGGCTGAGGGCTGTTCCTACTATACCGGCTCAGGCACCAAATACAAGATAAAGGGTGCCAATGTCTTTGTGATTAGTCGAGAAGAATCAACGTGTGATGGCCACAGGTAGGATGGCTGAATGTTTAAGCGGTGGATTGTAGCCCCATAGACAGAGGTTTAATCCCTCTTCTTACCAAGCCTTGAGGTGTTTTACATATTAGATTGCAAATCTAAAGAAGCGAATTAAACGTTTGCCGGGGCTTTCCCCCGCCTAACTCTTATTGAGTTTGAGTAGGCGGGGGAAGTTAGATGGATGCTCGCTGGTTTGAGCGCTTAGCTGTTAACTAAGAGTTTGTAGGATCGAAGCCTGCCTGTCTAGAAAGCTTTAGCTTAATTAAAGTGTCTGTTTTGCATACAGGAGATGTGGGTTAATGTCCCGCAAGTTTTATCAGGGGCTGGGAGATTTTCACTCCCACTAAGGGCTTTGAAGGTCCTCGGTCTGATGTTATCCTAAGCCTCTTATAGGGTCAGCAGGGTTATTATGGTGGGGGTGAGGGGGAGTAGGGAGATTGTTGCCAAGGTCAAGGTGGCAAGTGGGAGTGTTAATTGTGAGGAGGGGAGGCGTCAAGGGGCTGTGCCTGTTACGTTGTTGGGGGACATGGTAAGTGTTATAGCATACGTAAGTCGTAGGTAAAAGTATAGACTCAGTAGGGCGGTAAGCGCGGTGAATGTGGCAATGGGCGCCAGGTCTTGCTTGGTTAGTTCTTGGAGGATCAGTCATTTTGGCATGAAGCCTGTTAGTGGGGGGAGGCCTCCTAGGGATAGGAGGATGAGAGGGGTGAGGGTGGTTAGTGCAGGGGCTTTTGTCCAGGAGGTGGCTAGTATGTTGATGTTTGTTGACTTGTTTAGTTTGAATACAAGGAATGTTGAGGATGTTATAATCAGGTATGTGGTTAGTGTTAGGAGGGTTAAGGGGGGTGAGAATTGAAGTACTAGGATCATTCAGCCTAGGTGGGCCGTAGAGGAGTATGCTATGATTTTTCGAAGTTGTGTTTGATTCAGGCCCCCTCAGCCTCCGACGAGGGTTGAGGTGACTCCGAGGATAATCAGGATTGTTGGGTCAGTAGGTTGGATTTGAAGGAGTAGAGCGAAGGGTGCTAGTTTTTGTCAGGTGGATAGGATGAGTCCAGTGGTTAAGTCTAATCCTTGAAGTACTTCAGGCAGTCATGTGTGTAGTGGGGCAAGGCCTACTTTTAAGGAAAGAGCAAGGATGGCTATGGCGGTTGCGAGGGGGTGGGATATATGTAAAATGTCTCATTGTCCTGTTAGTCATGCATTGGTAGTGCTGGCAAATAGTAGGGTTGCTGCTCCTGTTGCTTGAGTAAGGAAGTACTTTGTGGTAGCTTCAACTGCTCGAGGGTGGTGCTGTTGGGCTATAAGGGGGAGGATAGCAAGAGTATTAATTTCTAGGCCTATTCAGGCGAGTAGTCAGTGGGAGCTTGCAAATGTGATGGTGGTTCCCAATCCGAGGCTAAATAATAGGGTGGCTAAAATATATGGATTCATTAGTAAAGGTAGGGGTTTAACCTACATGTTTGGGGTATGGGCCCAAAAGCTTGGTTAGCTGACTTTACTTAGGAAGTGGTGTAATGGAAGCACTGAGAGTTTTGATCTCTTTAGTTAGGGTTCGAGTCCCTTCTTTCTAAGAAGCTGGAGGGGCTTTAACCCTCATGATTCACTCTATCAAAGTGGCCCTTTATTTCAGGCACGGCTTCGGGGTTAAATTTGAGGAGGGAGGCCAGCGAATGCAATGGGGAGCGCGAGGTGTCAAATAACCAAGGCTAAGGTGAGTGGAAGGAAGTTTTTTCAGATTAAATGCATTAGTTGGTCATATCGGAATCGAGGGTAGGAAGCTCGGACTCAGAGGAAGAGTAGGGAGAGGAGTGCTGCTTTTGTTATCAAGTTAATGGCTGTTAGTTCAGGAGTAGCGGGGACATGGGAGGCTCCTAGGAAGAGGGTGGCGGATAAGGTATTTATGAGAAGAATGTTTGCGTATTCCGCCAGGAAGAATAGGGCGAAGGGGCCGCCTGCGTATTCCACATTAAAGCCAGAGACTAGTTCTGATTCTCCTTCGGTTAGGTCGAAAGGTGCTCGGTTGGTCTCTGCTAGTGTAGAAATATACCATATTGCAGCTAAAGGCCAGGCTGGTAGCAGGAGTCAAGTGGCTTCTTGGGCTGTGTTGAAGGTTTGTAGGGTGAAACCTCCTGTAAAAATAATTGCGTTTAAGAGAATTAGTCCTAGGCTAACTTCATATGAGATAGTTTGTGCTACAGCTCGTAGGGCCCCGATGAGGGCATATTTTGAATTGGAGGCCCAGCCTGAGCCTAGAATAGAATACACTGCTAGGCTGGATAATGCTAGGATGAAAAGAATGCCTAGGTTTAAATCTAAAACAGGGAATGGTATGGGAAGGGGGGCTCATAAGGTGAGGGCAAGGGTGAGGGCTAGTATTGGGGCGAGGAGAAAGAGAATGGGGGAGGCGGTTGAGGGGCGGACGGGTTCTTTGGTAAACAGTTTTACCCCATCGGCGATTGGTTGGAGGAGGCCGTAGGGTCCGACGATGTTGGGGCCTTTTCGAAATTGTATATACCCTAGTACTTTTCGTTCAACGAGTGTAAGGAAGGCAACAGCTAGAAGTACGGGGACGATGTAGGCTAGGGGATTAATAATGTGTGTGAAAAGCATTGAGATCATAGTTGGAAAGAGGATTTGAACCTCTGTACAAAGGGCTTAGGCCTTTTGCAGTGTAACCGGGCTCTGCCACTCCAACTTGTCGTTCTCTCAGACAAGGGGGTGATGTCCCCTTGTCTGATTGAGTTGCTTTCATCAGGTGGGGGTGAGGCATGTTTTGGACATGGGCCCCCTCTTTTCGGTCCTTTCGTACTAGAAAAGATCATTACATAGATAGAAACCGACCTGGATTACTCCGGTCTGAACTCAGATCACGTAGGACTTTAATCGTTGAACAAACGAACCCTTAATAGCGGCTGCACCATTAGGATGTCCTGATCCAACATCGAGGTCGTAAACCTCCTCGTTGATACGGGCTCTAAGAGGAGATTGCGCTGTTATCCCTAGGGTAACTTGGTCCATAGATCGGCGTTGCCGGATCTTATTGGTCAGAAATATCTGTTAATTAGAGCTGTCGCTCTTGGTTGTGAATGTTATACATTCGGTCCTTGCGGGGGTTTTTTATTACTCCGCGGTCGCCCCAACCTAAGACATTAGGGCAGAGTTCAGTTTATTCGTGCCCTAGTATTTGGGGTATTAATGTTGACCTGCTTTAGTGTCTGAAGCTCCATAGGGTCTTCTCGTCTTATGTGTTCATCCCCGCTTCTGCACGGGGAGATCAATTTCATTGACTTGAAAGAGGAGACAGTCAAGCCCTCGTTATGCCATTCATACAGGTCCCCATTTAAAAGACAAGTGATTGCGCTACCTTCGCACGGTCAAAATACCGCGGCCGTTAAACATATAGTCACAGGGCAGGCGGGACCTCTTATACTTTTGGTTTAGCAAGAGGCGGTGTTTTTGGTAAACAGGCGAGGCTGAGTGTGTTTGCCGAGTTCCTTCTCTTTCTTTTAGTCTTTCCCTAAGAGCATGCCTGTGTGGGGTTAACGGTTGTTTGTTTGGGTGATTTTCTAGTTGTTTTATTTGTGGTTCAGTTCCCTCTATTTTTGGGTCCGTTAAGATTCGGCGGATTGTCCGTTTCCGATTTACACATATGCAGGGAGAGAGCCGTTGGGTTCTCTTATATACTGATTTTAGCAGGATCGCTCCCATGTTTGCATGGGACGGCCCAGTAGGATAAGGGGAGTAAGAAAATAATGGTCGGGACTTGGGGCTTAATAGGATTAGATGTCTGAGCTTTAACGCTTTTTGATGGGATGGCTGCTTTCAAGCCCACCCTGATGTTTTGCCTTGGTTAATTGTGATCTTTATCCTCCTAAAAAAGTTGTATCTTGTTTCTAAGGGGCTGTACCCCCTTTGACTAACTCTCCTGGTTTCTTCACAATATCTGTTAGGATAAGGGGGTTCAGGGAAGGAAGAAGCCGGGAGGCTGAACTTCTATCCAGTTATTGGGCAACCAGCTATTACTAAGTTCGATAGGTTTATCACCTCTACTCGAAAGTCTTCCCACTCTTTTGCCACAGAGACGGGTTGGCCCTATTGGATAGGCTGCTTTGGAGTAGCTCACAAAGTTTCGGGTTGTCAAACTAAAATGCTTTTTGCTTGAGTTGCACTGGCTAAATCATGATGCAAAAGGTACGAGGTATTGTCTCTGCTTTTTTAGGCTTCACTTGTTTATTTCATTTAGTTTTTCAGCATTCCCTTGCGGTACTTTCTCTATTGCTCCATATCCCTTTTCTGTCGCCCATACTAAGGGGGAAAAATGGTTTGTTTGTGGAGACATTTGTGTCTTTGGGTTTAGTTATTGTGTTTTGTTATTTTTGGGGGGTCGGGCTAGCGGGTCAGTATCAAGGCAACTCGAATTTAACGAGCATTTCCTCCGTGTAAAGGGGGTGTTCTGGCATTGAACTATGCCTCGGTTTTGCCAAGTGCACCTTCCGGTACACTTACCATGTTACGACTTGCCTCCCCTTTGTTAGTAAAAAGTTTTAAGTTAAAGTAATAAAGGATGTATTTGGAGAGAGTGACGGGCGGTGTGTGCGCGCTTCAGGGCCGGTTTCAGCGGAACGCTCTGCTTTCTGCTTACTGCTAAATCCTCCTTCTAGATACACGTTTCAGTATTATTATCCGTGATTCGCTGTAATAGGGAATGTAGCCCATTTCTTCCCTTTCCATACGCTACACCTCGACCTGACGTTTTGGGCTATGCCAATTAAGCTTACTAGAATGGCCTTCACAGGGTAAGCTGGCGACGGCGGTATATAGGCGGGAATGACTAGGAAAGGTGAGGTTAAACGGGGGTTATCGGTTATAGAACAGGCTCCTCTAGGTGGGTCTAAAGCACCGCCAAGTCCTTTGGGTTTTAAGCTATTGCTCGTAGTTTCCAGGCGGATAGCGGTTGTATAAAGCTATCAATGTTTAGGGCGAAGCATAGTGGGGTATCTAATCCCAGTTTGTATCTTGGCTTTCGTGGGTTCAGGTGTAATAAAGCCACCTTCGTGGATGTGCTTCTTACTTTCGTAAGCGTATAACAGCCTAGCAAGCGTTCGGCTTTAGTATGTTTTGTTCCTTAACCACGCTTTACGCCGGAGCCCATCAACTTGGGCCTCTCGTATAACCGCGGTAGCTGGCACGAGTTTTACCGGCCCTTATAACCATAACTAAGTCAAGTTTGCACTCATTGGCTTAATGTTTATCACTGCTGGATTCCCTTGAGGGTGTGGCTAAGCAAGGCGTTATGGGCTATTAGGGTATGTGCCTGATACCTGCTCCTTGTTTCCGAGCGGGAAACTGTAGGGCATTCTCACAGGGGTGCGGATACTCGCATGTGTAAATTTGGTTAAAGCTGATAGGAAAGTCAGGACCAAGCCTTTGTGTTTTCGAGGCTGTGCTAGGGCCTATCTTAACATCTTCAGTGTTATGCTTTGTCTTAAGCTACGATAAC